ACCTGGTCGAATTGGGAGAAGCCGTAGGTATTATTGCGGGTCAATCAATTGGGGAACCAGGGACTCAACTAACATTAAGAACTTTTCATACCGGTGGAGTATTCACAGGTGATACTGCCGAACATGTACGAGCTCCTTCTAATGGAAAAATAAAATTCAATGAGGATTTGGTTTATCCCACACGTACCCGTCATGGGCATCCTGCTTTTCTATGTTCTATAGACTTGTATGTAACTATTGAGACTCGGGATATTATTCATAATGTGAATATTCCACCAAAAAGTTTGATTTTAGTTCAAAATGATCAATATGTAGAATCAGAACAAGTGATTGCTGAGATTCGTGCCGGAACGTCTGCTTTTCGTTTTAAAGAGAAGGTACGAAAACATATTTATTCTGAATCAGAGGGAGAAATGCACTGGAGTACCGATGTCCACCATGCATCTGAATATATACATGGTAATGTTCATCTATTACCAAAAACAAGTCATTTATGGATATTAGCAGGAGGTCCGCGCGGATCCAGTATAGTGTCTTTTTCACTCCACAAAGATCAAGATCAAATGAATGTTCATTCTTTTTCTTCCGAAGAAAGATATATCTTTGACCTCTCAATGACTAATCATCGAGTAAGACATAAATTGTTGGATACTTCTGGTAAAAAAGATAGGGAAATTCTTGACTATTCAAGACCTGATCGAATCATATCCAATGGTCATTGGAATTTCATATATCCTTCTATTCTCCAAGAAAATTCTGATTTCTTGGCGAAAAAACGAAGAAATAGATTCATTATCCCATTACAATATGATCAAGAACGAGATAAAGAACTAATGCCCTGTTTTGGTATTTCGATTGAAATACCCATAAATGGTATTTTACGTAGAAATAGTATTCTTGCTTATTTTGATGATCCACGATACAGAAGAAATAGTTCAGGAATTACTAAATATGGGACCATAGAGGTAGATTCAATCATAAAAAAAGAGGATTTGATTGAGTATCGAGGAGCAAAAGAATTTAGTCCGAAATACCAGAAAGTAGATCGGTTTTTTTTCATTCTCGAAGAAGTGCATATCTTACCCGGATCTTCGTTCATAATGGTCCGGAACAATAGTATCATTGGAGTAGATACACAACTCGCTTCAAATACAAGAAACCGGGTAGGCGGATTAGTCCGAGTGGAGAGAAAAAAAAAAAGTATTGAACTGAAAATCTTTTCTGGAGATATTCATTTTCCTGGAGAAACAGATAAGATATCCAGGCACAGCGGCATTTTGATACCACCAGAGACGGAAAAAAAAAATTCTAAGAAATCAAAAAAATTGAAAAATTGGATCTATGTCCAACGGATCACACCCACCAAGAAAAAGTATTTTGTTTCGGTTCGGTCCGTAGTCACATATGAAATAGCTGATGGGATAAATTTAGCAACACTTTTCCCTCGGGATCTCTTGCAGGAAAAGGATAATGTCCAACTTAGAGTTGTCAATTATATCCTTTATGGAAATGGCAAGTCAATTCGAGGAATTTATCACACAAGTATTCAATTAGTTCGGACTTGCTTAGTATTGAATTGGGACCAAGAAAAAAATGGTTCTATAGAAGAGGTTCATGCTTCCTTTGTTGAGGTAAGGACAAATGATCTGATTCGCGATTTCATAAGAATTGAGTTAGTCAAGTCCACTATTTCGTATACCGGAAAAAGGTATGATAGGGCAAGTTCCGTATTGATTTCCGATAATGGATTAGATCGCACCAATATCAATCCTTTTTATTCCAAGGCGAAGATTCAATCACTTACCCAACATCAAGGAACTATTGGTATTGGTACGTTGTTGAATCGAAATAAGGAATGCCAATCTTTGATAATTTTGTCATCATCCAATTGTTCTCGAATTGGTCCATTCAATGGCTCGAAATATAACAATGTGACAAAAGAATCAGATCCCATAATCCAAATTAGGGATTTGCTGGGTCCCTTAGGGACTATTGTCCCTAAAATAGCGAATTTTTTTTCATCTTACAATTTAATAACTCATAATCATATCTTGTTAAAGAAATATTTGCTACTTGACAATTTTAAACAGACTTTCAAAGTACTTAAATACTGTTTAATAGATGAAAATAGGAGGATTTGTAATCCCGATCCATGCGGTAACATAATTTTGAATCCATTCCATTTGAATTGGTGCTTTCTCCATCACGATTATTGTGAAGAGACATCTACAATAATTAGCCTTGGACAATTTTTTTGTGAAAATGTATGTCTATTCAAATACGAATCACACGTAAAAAAATCTGGTCAAATTTTAATTGTTCATGTTGACTCCTTAGTTATAAGATCAGCTAAACCCTATTTGGCCACTCCAGGAGCAACTGTTCATAGCCATTATGGAGAAATCCTTTACGAAGGAGATACATTAGTTACATTTATATATGAAAAATCGAGATCTGGTGACATAACGCAAGGTCTTCCAAAAGTGGAACAAATCTTAGAAGTGCGTTCGATTGATTCAATATCGATGAACCTAGAAAGGAGAGTTGAAGGTTGGAACGAACGTATACAAAGAATTCTTGGAATCCCCTGGGGATTCTTGATTGGAGCTGAGCTAACCATAGCCCAAAGTCGTATCTCTTTGGTTAATAAGATCCAAAAGGTTTATCGATCCCAGGGGGTACAGATCCATAATAGACATATAGAAATTATTGTACGTCAAGTAACATCAAAAGTGTTGGTTTCAGAAGATGGAATGTCTAATGTTTTTTTACCTGGAGAATTAATCGGCTTTTTGCGAGCGGAACGAGCAGGGCGTGCTTTAGACGAAGCGATCTGTTATCGGGCAATCTTATTGGGAATAACGAGGGCATCTCTAAATACTCAAAGTTTCATATCCGAAGCAAGTTTTCAAGAAACCGCTCGAGTTTTAGCAAAAGCTGCTCTACGAGGTCGTATTGATTGGTTGAAAGGCCTGAAAGAGAACGTTGTTCTGGGGGGGATTATACCTGTTGGTACCGGATTCAAAAAATTAGTACATCCTTCAAGGCAAGACAAGAACATTCATTTGGAAATCAAAAAAAAGAATCTATTCGAGTTGGAAATAAGAGATATTTTGTTACACCATAGAGAATTATTTTGTTCTTACGTCCAAAACAATTTCCATGAGACAAATTTCCATGAGACATCAGAACAATCATTTACGCGATTTAATGATTCCTAAGAGCAGATTCTTTCCTTTCACTTTAACTATCTTTCAATTATCTGGTCCGATTATTGATTTGGTAAAAAAAAAATAAGTAATTAAATTGGTAATAAATAAAATAAGTAATTAAAAGAAATTAATGGTTTGGGTCGTGTATCAACGGTCAATCCCCCGTAGAAGGTTCCATCGGAACAATTATTTATTTCAGGGTACCTCGTCTCTTTGTTAAAAAAAAGGAAGTCTGGGGAAAAATGACAAGAAGATATTGGAACATCAATTTGGAAGAGATGATGGAAGCAGGAGTTCATTTTGGTCATGGTACTAAGAAATGGAATCCTAGAATGGCCCCTTACATCTCTGCAAAGCGTAAAGGTATTCATATTACAAATCTCACTAGAACTGCTCGTTTTTTATCAGAAACCTGTGATTTAGTTTTTGATGCAGCAAGTAGGGGAAAAAACTTCTTAATCGTTGGTACAAAAAATAAAGCAGCGGATTCAGTAGCATCAGCTGCAATAAGGGCTCGGTGTCATTATGTTAATAAAAAATGGCTTGGTGGTATGTTAACGAATTGGTCCACTACGGAAACGAGACTTCACAAGTTCAGGGACTTAAGAGCAGAACAAAAGATGGGGAAACTCAACTGTCTCTCCAAAAGAGATGCAGCAATGTTGAAGAGAAAATTATCTACCTTGCAAACATATCTCGGTGGGATCAAATATATGACGGGGTTGCCTGATATTGTGATCATCGTTGATCAGCAAGAAGAATATACGGCTCTTCGAGAATGTGTCATTTTGGGGATTCCGACAATTTGTTTAATCGATACAAATTGTGACCCAGATCTCGCAGATATTTCGATTCCAGCAAACGATGACGCTATAGCTTCAATCCGATTGATTCTTAACAAATTAGTATCTGCAATTTGTGAGGGTCGTTCTAGCTATATAAGAAATCGTTGATTATCATTAAGAATAATATTAAGAATAATAAGATTAGTTAATTATTTGGCAACTCCATAGATTTATTGGATCGGTTACTATTTTTTAATTTTTAAAAAGAGATAAAATTTTTAAAAAGAGATAAAAAAAGTACTGGGGATATTGATATTATGTTATGATGTTATGTAATTTCTTGGTATCGTAAATAAAATATACGATTAATGATTCAAGTTAGTGAGTTGATAAATAGATGGTTGAATCAAAATAATTCCTTTTTTGAAGTTCAATTTCTGTCAGAGGACAATATGAATGTTATACCATGTTCCATTAAAACACTCAAAGGGTTATACGATATATCGGGTGTAGAAGTAGGCCAACATTTCTATTGGCAAATAGGAGGTTTACAAATCCATGCCCAAGTACTTATCACTTCTTGGGTCGTAATTGCTATCTTATTAGGTTCAGTCATCATAGCTGTTCGGAATCCACAAACCATTCCGACCGACGGTCAGAATTTCTTCGAATATGTCCTTGAATTTATTCGAGATTTGAGCAAAACTCAGATTGGAGAAGAATATGGTCCTTGGGTTCCCTTTATTGGAACTATGTTCTTATTTATTTTTGTTTCTAACTGGTCAGGTGCTCTTTTACCTTGGAAAATCATACAATTACCTCATGGGGAGTTAGCTGCGCCTACGAATGATATAAATACTACTGTTGCTTTAGCTTTACCCACGTCAGCGGCATATTTTTATGCGGGTCTTAGCAAAAAAGGATTGGGTTATTTCGGGAAATACATTCAACCAACCCCAATACTTTTACCAATTAACATCCTAGAAGATTTCACAAAACCTTTATCTCTTAGTTTTCGACTTTTCGGGAATATATTGGCTGATGAATTAGTAGTTGTTGTTCTTGTTTCTTTAGTCCCTTCAGTAGTTCCTATACCTGTTATGCTTCTTGGATTATTTACAAGTGGTATTCAAGCTCTTATTTTTGCAACGTTAGCCGCGGCTTATATAGGTGAATCCATGGAGGGTCATCATTGATTAGTTTTCGAAATAGTATTTTTTAAGCTTATCCCAATTCATGCATGATTCAAGATAATCCACTTGGTTGGGGAACATAATAGATACAAATACAAATATATATGAATATATGACCTAGAGTCGTAGGAAAAAAGATAGACGATATTGCGGAATTGTAAAAAAAAAAGATGGGTTGGGGGGGTCACACTAGATGTATGTAATCTCTATAAGTCCAGCCCCTGTGTCTGTTTCGAGGAATGATTCTAGAATCCGATTCAATATAGAATTTGGGTGGTTTACGTTATGGAAGAAACAAATGTATATGTGATATTAGATATTTACTAGTTATATAGGACTATTCCTAATATATATATTATTATATACACTCTATATATATATATATTATTGATTGATTTGATTGCGGTTCACTGCATTTATATAGTTCCAATATAAGTCCTTCTGTTTCGTCTGTGATTGTGGATTGAATGAAATGCAAAAAAGAGATGAACTCAAGGATAGTATCTAGAAGAAAAAAGAAAGGAAAGAAGAATTGAATGAAAGAATGAATGGTTCGAAACAAAGAAATGCAATAACTAGAACCGTATACATATGTATTTACAAAAACTCCATTATGGGTAGAAACTCAAAATGAGATATCGAAATAGTTCTGACGATTCAGTAATATTATCATTTCAATTCGGAGTTTTTAGTTATTTCGACCCGATAGATCTTAATCAGATAGATCTTAATGATAAAATCTTAATGAAAAAAAAAAATGATAAAAAAAATGAAGTAAAAATTCATTGGTTGATTGTATCATTAACCATTTTTTTTTGGTGCGAGGAACTTACCATGAATCCACTGATTTCTGCCGCTTCCGTTATTGCTGCTGGATTGGCCGTAGGGCTTGCTTCTATTGGACCTGGAGTTGGTCAAGGTACTGCTGCAGGTCAAGCTGTAGAAGGTATTGCGAGACAACCAGAAGCAGAGGGTAAAATACGAGGTACTTTATTGCTTAGTCTAGCTTTTATGGAAGCTTTAACAATTTATGGACTGGTCGTGGCGTTAGCGCTTTTGTTTGCGAATCCTTTTGTTTAATCCTAGAAATGTAAAAAAGTACCTTACATACTATACTTTTTTTCTTATTTTTTTAATTTAACTCGCTATACTTTTTTCTTATTTTATTAACTCAGAATTGCTGTTTGCTTCTTCTAATTATATCAACGCTTTACTCCTACAATTATTTATTTGTTGAGACAATACCCCAGGAAAGGAAGGACTGTTTTGAGGATGAGTAATTACTGGATCCGCTCGTTTTCTTCCTTCGCGTACTTAGTTTAGTACAATGGAAACCTTTTTTTTACTTTTTTTAGGAATCGTTTCAACAAACGAGATATTTCACAATTGACATGAGACCCAAGACTTAACCTAATAAGTATTTTATTGGATTGGAAACTTCAAGTAAGAAATTTCAAAATTATCAAATTAAATTGCTAGATTTAATCTACTCCCATTAAAAAAAAAATGGAAATAAAATTTATATAAAAAAAAGAAATCGATCAAAAAAGGGACGACGAAGTGATACAAAAAGAACTCTGTTCTTTGTTAGTCCTATCTATAAGAGGAGAGCATATGAAAAATGTAACCGATTCTTTCCTTTCCTTGGGTCACTGGCCATCCGCCGGGAGTTTCGGGTTTAATACCGATATTTTAGCAACAAATCCAATAAATCTAAGTGTAGTGCTTGGTGTATTGATTTTTTTTGGAAAGGGAGTGTGTGCGAGTTGTGTATTTCAAAAATAGGTTGGATCCATCCGACTGCACTTTATTTATGGTATTTTATTCATTTTATAGGATAAATAGGAAAAAAAGTGAACGATCTCAACGAATTATTTCTGAATAAATTAAGAAATCATATGTAAGAACCATAGCATTTCGTGACTTATTGGTAAATTTGATTCTCTATCAACCAATAATGTGAGACCATTAACATGGTTAAAGCTAAACTGTTTGAAGTCCAGGCAAAACATGGTACTCTTTCTACCGGTACTAACGTACCGAAATGGTTTAAAAATGAATAGTTGGTAATTTATCTGATATAGAACACTCATATCGATAAAATGATTTGAACCATTTATTAAAAAAATGGGCATCTTGCTCTTTTTTTTTCCAATGCTGAATCGACGACCTACGTAAAAAAAAATAGGAATTTTTGGATTTGAAGAAAAAAAGGAAATAAAAAAAATATAGAAATAAAATAAATTGTAAATTTTAATTTTAAATTAAATAAAGAACAAATACAAATAAAGAAAGAACTTTGCTGACAAT